ATCAGGGTAATGATCCATCAACCTGCTAGTTCTTTTTATGAAGCACAAACGGGAGAATTTATCCTGGAAGCGGAAGAACTGCTGAAACTACGTGAAACCTTGACAAGGGTTTATGTACAACGAACGGGCAAACCCTTATGGGTTGTATCCGAAGACATGGAAAGAGATATTTTTATGTCAGCAACGGAGGCACAAGCTTATGGAATTGTTGATCTTGTAGCGGTTGAATGACAATAGCCTGGATTTCACATAAATTCATGATTTGAAATTTTATTTTCTTACCCCCTACCGAGTTTAATATTTAAATTCTATTAAATAAGTTTAATAGGAAAATAAGTTTAATAGGATATTAAATAAAAGTAATTCATAATTATCCGGTTAGGATCGATCTAAACCAGCCCATTATGTATATGATTCAATATGCCAACTATTAAACAACTTATTAGAAATACAAGACAGCCAATTAGAAATGTCACAAAATCCCCCGCTCTTGGGGGATGCCCTCAGCGTCGAGGAACATGTACTAGGGTGTATGTGCGACTCGTTTAGATCATGTACTAGACTTTTGGAGTATCAATGATCAGTACCGGTGAATGGGATAGAACGGAAAAAGGAACTACATTTACTATTACTATCTAAAGCGAAAGAAAATGGATCATATCCCCTTTATTGTGTAAAAGATTTATGGTTTCTATTGGTGCAAACCCAATCACCTCAATTTAAGATGAGAAACAATTCTCCATTGGTAGCAAATGGCTATCCATTAAGCGGAGGAAATCTTAGTTAACATTTTAAAACCAGACCTCCTCTTGCAAGAACGGACTAACAGGGCCAGCTACCTAGCCAACCTTCATAATTAAATACCGTTACTGTATAGGTAGATCTCGTTGTGAAAGACCTATTACTAGATAATTCATGGGTAGAGCCAAAAAATGTGAACTGTACAAGTTACCAATAAGATTGATTAAATGAAATAAAGGCTCCGGTGTATAGAGAAGACCTCACCGTTTAAGAAGTAACCATAGAAACGAAGGAATCCACTATTTCTTTATCATTTATATTACTGTATTTATTACAATATTTTATTGTCGAGTAGAATTTCGTATTTCGGGGTGAAATGCCTAGAAAAAATCAAAAATCGTGGTCGGGAAGGTTATAGTAGCCAAAGCCGTTGGAATTTTTAATTTATACATTGGAAAAGTACGTTTTGTTATTAATATACTAGTAAGGGGAAAAAGAATAACTGAAAGAAAGGAAATCAATTAGTTATTCGTCAAATTTTCATTTATTCAATGACCAGAATTAGACGGGGATATATAGCTCGTAGACGTAGAACCAAAATTCGTTTATTTGCATCAAGCTTTCGGGGGGCTCATTCAAGACTTACTCGAACTATTACTCAACAGAAAATACGAGCTTTGGTTTCAGCTCAGCGGGATAGGGATAGGCAAAAGAGGGATTTTCGTCGTTTGTGGATTACCCGAATAAATGCAGTAATTCGTGAGAGGGGGGTATCCTATAGTTATAGTAGATTAATACACGATTTGTACAAACGACATTTGCTTCTTAATCGTAAAATACTTGCACAAATAGCTATATCAAATAGGAACTGTCTTTATATGATTTCCAATGAGATCATAAAAGAAGTAAATTGGAAGGAATCCACCGGAATAATTTAAACGGAGTTCCCCGGAGAATGAACTCCGGGAAAGTAGAATAAAAATGAATAGAATATGACAAAATATGATAAAGTAGTGAAAATTAATATGAATCAATACGTTCAATAAAAAAATTTCTTCTTCCCCGATTATTATTTTTTTTCTTACGACACGAGAATTAAATGCGGATTCTTGGATTTTTCGAACAAAACATCAATCTGTGGTTGAGTTCGGATAGGAATTTTGATTGAAGTAACGAAAGAATAAGTCTATTTATTTCTGGCTCTAAGACTAGTAGTTCTAGTGGTCGACTCGGTTCTTTCAAATTGTTTCTCATTATTAAGAAAAGGTAACAAAGATAAAATACGAGCTTGTTTTATAGCAATAGTAATTAATCGTTGTTGTTTCAAGGTCAATCTATTCACTCGTCTAGATAATATTTTTCCTTGTTCACTAATAAATCGACTAATTAAACTCATGTTTCTATAATCAATTCGATCCCCCGATTGGATCGGGGGCAAACGCCTACGAAAAGATCGCTTGGATTTAAGAAAAGTTCGCTTGGATTTATCCATGGTTTGTTTAGTTTATTCCTTATCCCGAAAATCCTATTTCGGTCGGATTTCTAAAATGAATTAGAATAAATAAATAGGATTTTATTTCTAAATTATCTTTAAATATGTTATATATATATATATGTTATATATATAATATCATTTTAACCTTACGAGGAAGGTAAGGGCACAGGTGCTTGGTTCGATCTATTTCTTTATCTCGCCGTGAATCGTATGTTTGTAACAATATGGACAGAATTTTCTCAACTCCAATCGATTAGGCGTATTGTGGCGGTTCTTTTGAGTAATATATCTGGAAATACCTGTTGATGCCTTATTAACATTACCGCCGTTTCGAACACAGGTAGTACATTCCAAAACAACCGTTAGTCGAACCTCTTTCCCCTTGGCCATGAACCTCCTTTGTATTTTTGGTTTACTCAACTCTTCCTCTTTTGATTCGAAACAAAGAAAAAGAAGGGAAGAAAAAAATAGAAGTTACGAACTTGAACTTGAAATCCAATTATGAAAGATTTCGCGGAAATCAATATAGTAAATTAAGATAGAAAAATTTCTAAACTATATTTCAAATTACAGTTACGGTATTTCATTTAAGTATCAAATAGAATACTCTTGGTCTAGAACCAAATTTTGTATTCTACTTCCATTCCTCTATTATTAATTTAATATTGATTTAATTCGAACTTGAACCTGAGTCTCACAGCTGTTGAATCCACTTTTATTGGTTCTCTTTCCTCCCTTATTCTAAAAAAGGGAAAAAAGAGAAAAAAAGGGAGAGAAATAGAAATATTAGTAACAAATATCTAATTGTATCTTTAATCTTTTTTTTTTCTTCTCATTTCAATAACTAGAATGAAAAAAAGGGGAACGTCAACGCATCCGGGAAAAAACGATTAATCTCTATCAATAGACCTGCTAAAGAACCGAACCATAGAGTACTTAGTACCGGTGCCACGGAAAGATATGTTTTTAGATCTCGCATTGAAAAACCTCCTTCATTTTATTGTAATACATATACATAATGATAATACATATATGATCAGATGCATATGTAGTTAAGGGCCGCCTCTAGTTGTACACAGAATCCTTAATTCAAATTGAAATGTACAATGGTCCAGTAAATAATATTTACTTTTTGTTAAATACAGAAAAACGTCTTTTTCTTCTCCAACATTCCCCCTAAAAACTCATTTATTTTTCCAATAGGTTACGTTCCATATTTCATATAGCATATGGATAGAAGCATTTTACTATTATTATATGTTAAATGAGACCAAAAAGAAGAAAGGGCCAGAAATTTGTATCTACCAATAGAGGAAATAACGATGTGGAAAACAAGACAGGAATTCTCTACAATGACACTGTAGACCAATTGAAGGGATGTAGCGCAGCTTGGTAGCGCGTTTGTTTTGGGTACAAAATGTCACGGGTTCAAATCCTGTCATCCCTACTTATTACTACTCAAAAGAGCAGTAATGAGGGATTTTTTGAGATCGATTCACATTGGAGATATCAGATAGAATCTTTCATTCTTATAATACTATATAGTATATGCATACAAAAGGTAGTGGGGTTCCAAAAAGAATCCAATCCTTTTCTTTACAGTCTTATCTTTTCTTCTGATAAGAAAGCGCTCTTAGTTCAGTTCGGTAGAACGTGGGTCTCCAAAACCCGATGTCGTAGGTTCAAATCCTACAGAGCGTGATTTAGATCTAATTAGACTGAAATAGCTTCACTAACGTGAACAGCAATCTGAATTTGACCTCCCAAATATTAAAGAAAGGGGGAGGTCAATAAAAAAAAAGAGATGTTAATTAATCAAAGGTCCAACTGATCGCCGCGCCTGTATTGTAAATATGCAGTTACAAATAATCCAGCCAAAGTAATAGGAATTAGACCTAAGACGATTCCAAATAGAAAAACTTCAATCATTTCAATTTGTTTGAAAGAAAAAAAAAAGAGGTAATATCTATACCTAAATATTAATCCGAATTATCATGAATCTCAATGACTAAGAATTGGCGATTAACACGTTAAGTAACTATAGAATATACAGAATCCCTTAGAAAATTTTTTTTTATGAATTGAATATTTCAAATAAAAATGTCAAATAAGTCGTATTTTGCTCAGACCAATAAAGAGAGCTGAGGTTATAGTTAAAGCTGCCAGTAGAAAACCGAAATAACTAGTTATGGTAGGCATGAAAGAGCTAAATGAAATATGGTCTTTTTATACATATGTTTATAAAAAAGCACTTACCTAAGTTCAAAATAGGAGATAAACAAAAATACCAATTGAAAGTTTTTGATTCATCTATCATTATAGACAGCACTAAGAAGGAGCACTAAGAAGGATAAAGTTAAAAGCGTATAAAAAGAAATGAATTCATCATCTGTGACATCTACCCATCCTGCGCTTGCAATCAAGGGATTCATTCTTGAGAAAATTTTGAATAAAACTTATAAACAAATAATAACAAACGGAGTATGTAATTTCATTGAAAAATAAAACTCTTTTCGAATCATTATACAATACAATTCGAAAATCCTTCCCGATCATTTCGTGTATTTTTGAAGTGTATCGAATCCATTTTCGATTTTAGGGTGAACAGTAATCTTATAAAAATTTTACTTTAATTTTAACTCAGTAGATTCCGCAACAGGTTCACTCAAATAATATATTGAATGAATGAGAACAAAAATGTTATCACATGCTTACTCGAAAAAAGAAAATGGGTATTTTGGTTCAACTCTATTTTAAAACTAGT